TCGCCGGTAACCAAAGCGTCTCGTTTCCGCAACCACTTGGGTACTTTGCTTATAGCTTTTTTAGGTTATGCAATAGAAGGGGCTCTGGATCCCCTGCTTTCAGAAATGAATGGATCAGAAGAGGGCTGGGTTCTATTTCCGGGCCGGGCGGGAGGTGAAGGCCATAAGAGAAGATTGCCCTACCGGTAAGGAAGAGAGGAAAAGGACGCTGTCATCTATCTCGACCAGTTTCCCGAGGCGTTGGAAATCCAGACCGGCTCAGAGAATCACTTAAGCCGAAGGCGCCCTTCGTTTCGCGAACAAATAAGTCATCCTTGACGAGATTTCCCATTCCTTCCCTGCCGAGCCACCTCTCTTCGCCATTCGATATACTACCTCTGCCTTCCTTTTCTATAACATACCCAGGCGCCCTCCTTTCCAATCAAAAAGATTAAATCAATACCAATCAAAGCCCTATCTAAGTAAAGCTTCGTCTGTTATTTTTCGGGGAGTTTACTCGACCCATTCCCCAGTCTCCCGCACTGCTCTGGGAAGTGTGCGACTCCGTATGAGGACCTCCTTCCCTTCTGCCCACTCTCTGTTCACACGGTTCTAAAAGCAGAGAAGGAAGGGTAGGCAGCAGGTACCACGAGCCCTCTGTCCCACACATCTATCCAGAAGCAAGTGTAGTTCACCGGTTCCACCGAATGCTCCTATCTCTCGGCAAAGATCGTGTGAGTGTGCAGTTATGCTTCGGATGCTTCGCCATAGAATAGATCGACCCAGTTCCCGTTCTTTTCCGGTTCCGGTGCACTCGCTTTATATCTCCGACACACAAGGAAGGACGCGGTGGGAAGGAAGCAGCCCTAGCCTCTGTCCGGCCGATCATTCCGCTGGCATCTTGCATTCACGCCTCCGTTTGACTGCCGCTCGGGGATGTAGTTGTAGATACGTTAGTTTTAGTGGATCGTTGGCTCCACCTGTTATCTCCTTCTACGACATGCTGTTGTCGTCGCCATATTCCATATGTCACTTAGTCATCTCTGCCTCGCTGCGGGTCCTCCGAAAGAAACGGAGGACTTCATTCAGTGACTCCGCGATCGCCCTCTGAACGATCAGAATAAGGTAAAGCTTGAAGATAAGTTTTGTACTCTATTAATTTCTCAGTCCCTCTAGTCGGGTGGGCGTCGGCCGGTCTTTCGACCCGATCCCCCTAAAAACCGTACGTGCGGGTCTCCCCGCATGCGGCTCACGCCATTCGAGGTGGCCCACCCAGCCCAGCATTCATTCGCAAATCCTGTAGTGAAATTGAGACTGCTCGACCTCGTAATTCGCGTGTAGGCAGCGCTATCTGTCCTACCCTTGACTCTATCTATTCATTGAAATGACTTTATTACATAATATTTATATATAATATAGGCTCGCTCCCTCTTTTTCCAAGAATTCATGCGCTTCCCTTTACTTCATAGGGCCTTCTAGGTGAAAAGCCTTCCATTTCCGTCAAATGACCCGGCCTCCCCTGGCTCTTCCACCGTCCGGGCTCCCTTTCCTCCCTATGCTCCCCCGGCGCAGGCCTACCACGCTTCGCGCCTGCGGCGTTTTCGAAAGACGGTCTTGGCCAGTAGTGCCATCCTCCCCGCTAGATGTATGGGCGGATTGTCCATCGCTGCTGCGTTCTGTTAGGCTATAGATTACAGGAACAAATGTAGTTGAATGAGACAGTAGGCGGGTTACACGTTCCACTGTGCCGAGATGTGAGGTGCAGGTGGTGATGATCACCCCGGGGTATGCGCTAGCGCCCTTGACAGGCACTCCAGGACCCGCCAACGCTCATGAAAACCCGGATCGGTCGGTCCTCCATTCATCCGACCGGAGGTGTGGATAACGAGGCCACCTTCACAACCTTCTCCCTTATGTCCCTATGTTGTAGTAAGGTAGGGTGGTTTGCTTGAGTTGCTCAACCGCCCCTTAGCCCGGTGCTCATGCCGCGCTACGGAACCTCCACCGTGCCGGGGGACCAAGCAGGGCATAGCTAGCGGCATAGGAGCCGACTCGGCGTCAGCGGCTTCGTGCCGCACTGGAGTAATCCAATATGCGGATCCGCACGTTCCACCACTTCTCCGTTCATTTCCAATACTGATCGTGAAACACCATGAGCAGCAGGATGTTGAGGTCCGAAATTCGAAGTGAAATTTTTGATTTGCCCGTTCCTAGTCGTCATGGGAAAGAAAGGCAGAAATAAGAAAGAGATTATTCCCTAGGAGCTTGTACAGTACTACCAGTACCATAAATTAAATGCATCTCCTTCGCCTAGCGCGTCTACCTGGCGTGCCCGCCTTGCATCGCTATTGGCGGCAAAAAAAAAGAGCTCACTGAGCGATGATTGATGCAGCCCCCACCTCTGAAAGCTGAGGGAAGGCAGTGCCCTCGATTGTTCCAGAGAGAAGGAAGGGAAGGATTCAATCCAGCCCCAGCCATAGGGTTCCTTACGGCTACCTTGTTTCGAACGAAAGCTCCCCTGGGCGGAGTCAAAGATCCAGTGCGCATTCGGGTCAGATTGCCATTTTGATTCACTACTATGTTGTCGAATCAGATTTAGCAGAAAGGGTCCGCACCATCATAAAAAAAATCGTTTTTGGTGATCTCATGTGCGGCTTCGAGAAAGTCCAAGTCCTCTCGGCCCCTCGAACAATACTTGCCACAGAAACCCATACCTCTACAATACTGGTGGCAGTCTTTCTGGAGAAGAAGGTAGCCAGCTCTACGAATTCTTTTTCGTAGGCTTGTTCGGAACGCTGGGCTCGGCTGGCCCGCATGGAGCCGGAGAACCATCGGTACCAAACCATGGCCCGGTCGATCCATGTAGAATTTTCGGAGCAAACAAAAAAAGAGGTAGATAGACACCTAAAATAACCAAAATAAGAATGAGGAAGAAAAAGATATCGTGATGTAAATCCATTATCATCCACTTTCAAATTCGTGTAAAAGTTGGAATCCAACTTTCTAATAGAGTTGTTAGTTCGGGAGAGAATTCCATGATTCAAAAAATGGATGTAAAAGTCAAGGGAGAATGCCGCTGCTGTAAATAAACAAGAAAAGCGGATCCGGGGGTCGGTTCGCCCGACCAGAAATGCATCCCCCACCGGAGATTTGACTAACCACCCCCTGCCCCTGAAGAAAGAAAATGGAGAATATTTTAGGCTTGATGAAAAGAATCACTACCATATAAAGTAAAGAAAGATCCTGTAAAATCGAAAAAAAAAATGGAAATGGGATTTTCTCATTGTAACTTGGGGCTTTAGGTCTCTGTCCCACTGAAACTTATAGGTTTGGATTTCTTTCTTCACTGACGCAATTAGTGAGTGAAGTGAGCATGGGGCACGAACGCTTAAGAAAAGTCTTCCTTCTTTCTTTTCTTAGCGCAGGATCTCCGTTCTTCCCGGAACACTAAGACAATTGCCCTTCCTTGAAAAAGGAGAAGAGTGAGTGAGAGAAAGAGCGGTTCGGTCAGAAGCAGATACCACACACTCAAGCCAATTAAGAAGCGCATAAGCAAGACGAATCTCTTTCTCTTTCCATATTCAATTACGAAAAAAGGGCTAAAGCGCATACATATATAGAGCTAACATAAGTCATATGTCGTTATTTGCGACTCACATTCGTTAACAAGTTATTATGCAAAACCAGCCATAGGAAAGCTGGAATCCGTTGGGGCCCGGGACATTTCCAAACTATCTCCCACCGCCCCAAACCTGCCCCGAAAAAATAGCATACGCTGAGTGGTGAAGTTCCCTTGATTAGACGACCCCCACCCCAGATGATGCGATCATTAGGCGCAAAGTTATGCGGGGGCTTAATCCCAGCAATCAGTAGACAAAGATGATGAGGCAGGAACGGAACATCTGAAACGCACTCCAATTCCAGCCACATTCTGATGAATAAGCAGCAACACAGAGATTCACGGCACCCTCGTGAACTTGATTTATTGTGAATAAGTGGTCCTTTATTTTCCACCCATGGGTCAAGCCAAAACCTCGCTACCCTACCGTTACCTATAACCCATCTGCATCCTTGAAGAACCAAAGGCCATACTTTTCTATAAGGGGGAAGCATTCGGTTTGGTAATTACCACAGGAGGGTGCCCCTTATCCTTAACATACTTTCCTTTCAAAATCTGCACCCAGAGTTTATCCGGTTGTGTTAATAAACCCCATCCTAGCTTCATGATAAGAGCCTCTTTCCTTAGCTTTCCTAATACCTAGACCGCCGTTTTTTTTAGGCCCTATCCCAACGCACCAAATGAGGCTTTTTTACACCTGATCCAAAAAGAAAAGCTCTGGTTTGCTTTTCAATCTCTTCACAAACCGTATAAGGAAGAGCTGCGGTCTGCATTGTATACGTTGGGAGGGCAGTGACTCTCGATTGGGCCAAGGTAGTACGCCCCGCCATCGACAATTGGCTGGTCTTCCACCTACTTAGTCTCTCATGAACTCGATTAACAATATCATGGTATGTGGCTCTTGTCACTCGATCATGGAGTGACGGGGACCCCAAGAAACTTCCCGACGGTTCCTTGTTTTGGTGAAACCGAAACCTCTACTGATTGCACAAGAGAGACCATCAGAGAGGTTTTTTAGAAATGGATCTTGGATTTAGCAAGACTCACTTTCTGACCGCACAAAAGGACTCCAAGCAAGCTTTAATGACCGGAACTTGATCCATTCATGCTTTAGCGAAAAGGAGCAAGTCATCCGCAAAAAACAAATGATAAAGCTGGGGACCATTCTTAGATAACTGAATAGGCTTCCATAATCCTTGTCGAACCGCTAGATCATGAGCTAATCTTTCCAATAAATATAAAAAGAGTAATAAATAGAGGGTATCCCTGTATAACTCCGGGAGACGGCAAAAAGGAAGGCATCTGTCACCTCTCCATTCCAAAAAACCTGCATACTATTCGTAGAAATACACATCATAATGAGCTCCAGCATCTGACTAGGCAAAAAAATCTCAAACAAGGTGTCCCGAATGAAACCCCACCGGATCCGAGGCCTTCTCGATATCAACCGTCAATGACCATGAATCCCCGCTTCCCTTTTCGATTTTCATTTTTAGAGTCAAAGATTCATTTACAGTCAGAAACCCTCGACAGACCAAAGTTCGGAAGGCTAACTACATGCGAAAGTAAGACTTTCATTGGAAACTGAGAAAGACGCTTCCGAGCGAAGTCTAACAACCATCTTTTGATTCCTTTCTGAAGGGAAAGCTTTATACCTTAGGACATACCCCTTCCAGGAACATCCAGTACTTATGATACTGAACAGAGCAGAACGACTTCTCTATGTGCCCGGCGACAGCAAAGCTTGTTGGACTATTGAATGACTTGGTTGACTTGACCCAAGACAGAAAGCATAGCAGGAAGGTAGCTCTCGAACAATGGAAATCAATCATCACTTTGTTTTTTACCTCAAAAGCAGATCAAGATCGCATTTCAGGGACTAAAACAAAACATCGATAGATTGGCTGGATGAAAACTAGAAAGCAACAGTGTAGAAGGTTCCTTGCAACTCTCAATATGTTAAAAAATGACTATACATTTGCCTAGCAAAACACGACTTTAATGATCCTTTCGTGTCCCGGCTCCTTGGCTTACTTCAAGCTGGGGATTGCATACCTCTCACTCGCTTTGCCTCACTGTGCTTTGAATAGCCCTACTTTCGTACCTCTCCTGGGGGCAATGATAAATCACCTAAGACCGCTAATGCCCCATCTAATTCAAGAACAAGCCCTTCTCGCCTTCCCCATGTGGAATAAGTTCCCGTGCATTCCATGTCTGATTCTTTACTATGGATTCAATGGGGGCCAATCCTGCTGCCTTCCTTGCTTGCATGTGGTTTTGGAATTGGCATCTATCCCGCCTACTCCTGCCCTGAGACTAGTGAAATCAGGTCTGCTCTTGCGCGATGCCTATTCTTTTACTTTTTTGATTCCCTGCTTGTAGATTCACTCTCTCCTGCTCTAGGAAAGTTAGGGGAAGTAGCGAGATTCCGATTCCTTCGTGGGCGAAGGCAGCCGCTCCAGCAGCTTTAGTACTTACCAGCCCTTATCCCGGTTCTTCTCCGGCTCCACCAGCAGCCTTTATCAGCTGCTATGGTTCCCTTCCCGAATGCGAATCTCTATCTCTTTGGGGCTATAGCCTTCTAATAGGACCCATATTCAATCTCTTAAATGACTTCTGAACACTAGCTAGCTCTGGACCTACCTATATTAGCCATGAGCGATCACCGAGCGGAGTTGAAAGAAAAGAGACTTGACATGCCGCTCGCGAGTTCGGAACGAACGGAGCGGAAGGGATCAACAGTTACAGGGAGAAGTGAAAAAGACGAGCACTTGGGATGGGACCACGGAGCCACCGTTTAAAACAAGGCTAAACGAGGCCATACTAGTAGTAAACTCCTCTCTGAAGAGAGTGAGTCTATAGAGCCAACGAGCCGAATCTATTTTGTCTCTTAATAGCCGATCCTTTAGTTCCGTAGACTATTGTACTAGTAGGGCTCGCCCATTTTCCTCCAACAGTCAACTTAACTTTCCTCCACTCGCCTGAATTACGAGGAGTTATTATACCGAATCCCAGATCCCGGCCCCTTAACCCATCGCGAACTTCGTTCACTGCGGGATAGGAATCGAAAGGTATAGCTTTTACACGGGAACGGAACGAGCCGGAGCGAAGGAGGGATTGTACCACAGCTTGCTTCGAGACTGAAAGGAAAAGTGATCCTATTCCTCACTGCTCAGCTGTCTTGGTATCCGTGTTAGGAAGTCAAAAACGCTCCTTGCCGCTGCCAAACATGTTGAAGTCTCGGAAACATGTTTAAGTCATTGACATTTATCGGAGAATCGACAGTTCGTCTCGTCTCGGGGAATTCTAGATCAATCATAGATCTGGGCAGAAGCGCCCTTCCCTAAGCCATAAGATACCTTCTCCTAATCATCGGCGTGACACCTATTCTTTATTTTTCTCGAAAGATGCAGCTACGGCCTTTTTTTTTCGGTTTAGAATGGCATTGTTGAAATTACACAGCGAACTCGATCAACAAAGGATGGCAGTACTTGAACCTCACATTCGCGAAAAACCTGGTAACATCACCCCCCAAAAAGGGAGAACCCAATCGGTCTGCATCTGCATTTAGCATTGCCTTCACCTTTCAATGGATTGGCTGCAGTAGCGGTTCCCTCTTAAGAAGTTCGATCCATAGTCTTATGCCTCGTATCCTTCAAGTGTTTTCTGGCAGAAAAGGAAAAGGCTTCATCTACACCTTTCAAGGGCCTGATTTGACATCTTGTGTCTTGCGTGTGCCGTCTTGTTAATAGCGAATGAAGTAGAACCAGAATGAAGGGGCGATGATCCGCCCACACACATTGGTAGTAGGAGAGGCAGCCACTTGGGGCCTATCCATTCCATACCCAAACGCAACTCAGAATGCCTATGATTAGTATAGTTAACCGCCGGTGCTACTTCCTTAGTGAAGTATCCCATTCCGACTTCTGTAGGGTTTGTTTACCGATCACAGTTTCAGCATTGCACCTCACTAGGACGGCTTTCTTTCTTCCCTTAGAGTCCTTCTAGCGGGTCTTAGTGCCTTCCTCTCTTCCACAAGAGGGAAGATCCAAACTTCAAATACATACTTTTCTTTAAGAATTGGATATAACAAACTACTTAATTAGCATAGAATTATCTTCAGTCCCTTCTCTTCTGGGCTAGGAGTGGAAATCGATCAAAAACCTCAGACGAAATAGCTTCCAAACCCTTAAGTCCATCAGCTACCAATATCTCGTTCTTGAAAAAACAAACCTCTTTGCCAAAGAAACACCATAGGGAGGAAGGAAAACCCATTGAGAGAGAATCTATCAGTTACTTAGCGTGACACAGCTACCCACGCCGACGGCTGCCCCAAGATCGCTGGAAAACGTCCTTCCTACTTTCTTAGCGCTAGATCCGTCCTGAGCATGCTTGTCATCGCCAACATTACCAATCAGAGTAACATTCCTTTACCAAAGCGGGACGGCTGGAGAATTCTGTTGAGTTATAGTTCTATATCTCTAAGGGCTTGCTAGAGGACCCCTTTTAAATTAAACCGGGTTCTGTCACTCCTAAATAAGGTTTCAGAATCGTAGACTTGGGAGTGTAAGCTAGAGCAGAGCTACCTATCTTTGGCGAATTTGTCCAACCGGAGATCGTAGTCTCGTCTCAATCCTCTTTCTTATTCGAAGAGGAACTTTTCCTTAATAGAATAATAGCCTAATCCTGCCGCTATCGTCTTTAGTCTCTAAACCCTCGTAAGGCCTCAAATCTGAAGTCATCCTCTTTTATTCTTTCATCCGAGTTTCCTTCCAAATTAGAAGAAGAAATAAAAGCAAGACAGTCAGTCTATCGACTTCCTTTAGAGGAGAGGCTTCATTCTTCTCCAGCATACACCTGTTCGATAAAGAAAGAGAATATAAGAAAAATCCTTCCCAGTGCGAGGAGAGGAAAGTTCTTATCCTTCCAGCTCTTTTTCGTTCCAGTTTTCTAAGCCAAGTTGAAGAATCAGTCTTTTTCAGGCGTATCCTGCACCTCGAGCATGAATGAAACTATCTTCCCATAAGTCGCGTATGGAGCGAGCCGTGTTGGCCGTGATTTCGAACATCATCCTAGGACAAATTAGAGCTATTAGATGAGAAGAGACTTCACGCCATGAAACATGTCCAGGTCTACCAGAGAAGGCTTTCCCTTGCAGTCCACAATAAGGTAATATAGATAAAGTTCAACATAGGGGAGAAAGTCTTGAAAAAGATTCTTTCCGGACGTGAACCTCACCCTTAATCTGCTTAGGGATTCAATGTGCAACAGGGAAACTCCATTTTGTGCTCGCTCTCTTCTGTCATGCATCATGGCTGGGTGAGTTGGCCCATTGCGAATTAACCTCGGTGCTTCCAATCTGGTCATGCACTTCTTTAAGATTCGGAACCTGGGAGCTTTCCTCTTCATTTCAAAATAGGGGTAAATGTTTCGTAGGGGGGTAAGGAATATGCCGAGGTCTTAATAGAAAGGGGTGTCCCGTCTGCTAGGCTTTTCCGAACTTCCCTTCGCCTTTCTGCCCGTGAAATCCTTTTATTCTGCTTTTTCCCAACCCCATTATTTATTTAGTATTGAAGCATCTATTAGTTAAGGGGGTTCCAGAGAATCATCCGAACATTCTGAGATAGGGTTGTCAAATGGTGGAAGAGGAACGAGAGGAGCCCCTAAGCTTTCCGGCTCACTAGTAGGTGACGAGGGGATTTCAAAAAAGGGGGTAATATTCTGCCGATGCATTCGTTCGGATACATTCTTCCTTCTTCACCTTTTCAACCCACCCTTCCTAAAAAAGCGAATTTGCCTCTTCCTGGTAATGAATTGAGCGGCAGCGAGGAGGTCAGGTTCCATAGGGATTTCGTCTGCTTTTGGAACTTCGATTCCTGGGGGTGACTCCGGAGTTTCAAATTCTCAGAACCTCCTTCGAATTACAGAACTGGAGGGGGTCTCACAGGCATCTCTCTTCGAGCGGCAGTGCAAGCTCGGATGGTGTTAGCGCTGGCAGAAGGTCCTGGATTAGTTTGTACCGGTGTAGGTCCCTGAGTGGTGACTTGTCCCCCTTGATGTTGTGGCATTGGATTAGTATGGATCCCCAATAGCTTCAGTGACATTGGCGGCTTTAAGGTATGCCTTAACTTCGTTCCAATTGATACGATTTTCATCATTCATGTCATAGATGACATCACGCAAAGTATGACACTCTTCGATGGTATGGCCTGCGTCTCGGTGAACTGGACAGAACTTAAAATAGTCGAGACCAGGAGGCCAGGGGAGTGATCTCTGGGTAGAGAAATGGCTTTCCAGGTCAGAAGGATGGAGAATAGGTAGGAATGGGTAGGGGTCATTTTGGTAGTGAGCTCCATTGGGTTGGGTCCCCAGGGTCGCTTGGGAGCACCTTGTTGCTGCTGA